AAACATGTTTATTCTGACTCAGAAGGAGAAATGCATTGGAGTACCGATGTGTACCATGCATCAGAATTTAGATATAGTAATGTCCATATCTTACCAAAAACAAGTCATTTATGGATATTATCAGGAAGGGCGTACAGGTCCAGTTCAGTCTCTTTTTCACTCCACAAGGATCAAGATCAAATGAACATTCATTCTCTTTCTACCGGAGAAAGAAATATTTCTAACCTTTTATTAGTAAGTAATAATCAAATAAAACAGAAATTCGTTAGTTTCAATTCTTCTGGTAAAAAAAAAAGAAAAAATTCCGATTATTCAGGATTAAATCAAATTATATTATGTATGGATCAGTATCATTTTACGTATCCTTCTATTTTCCACAATATTTTGGATTTATTAGCAAAAAGGCGCAGAAACAGATTCATCATTCCATTTCCATTCCAATCGATTCAAGAACGAGACAAAGAATTAATGTTCCCTTCCGGCATCTCAATTGAAATACCAATCAATGGTATTTTTCGTAAAAATAGTATTCTTGTTTATTTCGATGATCCTCAATACCGAACACAGAGTTCGGGAATTGTTAAATATAGGACTATAGGAATAAATTCCATTTTAAATTTTAAAAAAGAAGATTTTTTAATTGAGTATCAAGGAGTTAAAGAAGTTAAACCAAAATACCAAATCAAAATAGATCGATTTTTTTTCATTCCCGAGGAAGTACATATTTTACCCGAACCTTCTTCCATAATGGTACGGAACAATAGTATCATTGGAGTAGATACGCCCATCACTTTAAACATAAGAAGTCGAGTAGGCGGATTGGTCCGAGTAGAGAAGAAAAAAAAAAAATTGGAATTAAAAATATTTTCTGGAGATATTTATTTTCCCGGAGAAATAGATAAGATATCTCGACACAGTACCATCTTGATACCACCAGGAACATTCAAAAAAAATGTTAAGGAATCACAAAAAATGAAAAATTGGATCTATATCCAATGGATCACAATTACCAAAAAAAAGTATTTTGCTTTGGTTCGACCCGTAATTCTATATGAAATAGCGGATGGTATCAATTTAGTAAAGCTTTTCCCCCCAAATATATTCGAGGAAAGAGATAATCTGGAACTAAAAGTTATTAATTATATTCTGTCTGGAAATGGAAAATCAATTCGGGGAATTTCTGATACAAAGATTCAATTAGTTCGAACTTGTTTAGTCTTGAATTGGGATCAAGACAAAAAGAGTTCGTCTATCGAAGATGCCCGCGCTTCTTTTGTTGAAATAAGTACTAATGGTTTAATTAGAGATTTTCTAAGAATTGACTTAGTGAAATACCATATTTCGTATATAAGAAAAAGGAATGATCCGTCCGATTCCGTATTTATCTCGGATAATGAGTCCGATCAGATCAATATCAATCCATTTGTTTGTATTTATTCCAAGTCAAAAATTCAACAATCACTTAACCAAAATCACGGAACTATTCGTATGTTGTTTAACAGAAATGAAAAATACCGATCTTTGATAATTTTGTCATCATCTAATTGTTTTCAAATAGGACCGTTTAACGATGGAAAGTACTGCAATGGGATAAAAGAAGGAATTTATCAAATTCAAAGAGATCCCCTAAAAAATTGGTTAGGCCCTTTAGGAATGGCCCTTCAAGTTGCAAATTTGTATTCATCGAGATCTGATTATGATTTATTAAATAATAAAATGAATACAAATTTGCAACTTGACAAATCAAAGAAAACTTTCGAAGTATTAAAATATTATTTTTTAATGGACGAAAATGAAAGAATTTCGAAACCTGATCTATACAATAACATCGTTTTCAATCCATTCCATTTAAATTGGTATTTTATCCATCATAATTATTGTGAAAAAACTTTTACAAAAATAAGTCTTGGGCAATTTATTTTTGAAAATGTGTGTATAGTTCAAACGAAAAATGCACCATACCTGAAATCAGGTCAAGTTATAACTGTTCAAATGGATTCTGTAGTAATAAGATTGGCTAACCCTTATTTGGCAACTCCGGAAACAACTGTTCATGGCCATTATGGAGAAATATTTTATGAAGGAGATGTAGTAGTTACATTTATATATGAAAAATCGAGATCTGGTGATATAACACAAGGTCTTCCAAAAGTAGAACAGGTATTAGAAGTGCGTTCGATTGATTCAATATCGATGAACCTAGAAAAGAGAGTTGACACTTGGAACGAGCGTATAACAAAAATTTTCGGCATTCCTTGGGGATTCTTGATTGGTGCTGAGCTAACTATAGCGCAAAGTAGAATTTCTTTGGTTAAAAAAATCCAAAAAGTTTATCGATCCCAGGGAGTTCACATCCATAATAGACATATAGAAATTATTGTACGTCAAATAACATCAAAAGTCTTGGTTTCAGAAGATGGAATGTCTAATGTTTTTTTACCCGGCGAACTCATTGGATTGTTACGAGCTGAACGAGCGGGGCGTGCTTTGGAAGAAGCAATTTGCTACCAAGCTCTATTATTGGGAATAACAAAAACATCTCTGAATACTCAAAGTTTCATATCTGAAGCAAGTTTTCAAGAAACTACGAGAGTTTTGGCAAAAGCCGCTCTCCGGGGTCGTATCGATTGGTTGAAAGGTCTGAAAGAGAACGTTGTTTTGGGGGGAATGATACCCGTTGGTACCGGATTCAAAAGAATAATGTATCGTTTGAGGCCAAGGCAATATAACAAGATCACCTCAGAAACAAAAAAAAATAATTTATTCCAGGATGAAATGAGAGATATTTTGTTTCACCACAGAAATTTTGTTTTTCATTTCAAAGAATTTATGAGATACATCAGAGAAATCTAGGATTTAATGATTCCTAAGAACAAATTCATGTGATCATTTTTTTGGTAAGGTAATAAAGATAAAAAAAAAATAGAAAAAAATAAATGGCCCGATTATATATCAATAGCCAATCTTAGGTAGAAGAGAGGGTTCCCTCGGAACAATTATTTATTTCTATTTGAGGATACCCAGTCTCCATATATATATAAAGTGGGGGGAGAAATATAAATGACAAAAAGATATTGGAACATTATTTTGGAAGAGATGATGGAAGCGGGAGTTCATTTTGGCCATGGTACTAGGAAATGGAATCCTAAAATGGCACCTTATATATCTGCAAAGCGTAAGGGTATTCATATTACAAATCTTACTCGAACTGCTCGTTTTTTATCCGAAGCTTGTGATTTAGTTTTTGATGCAGCAAGTAGGGGAAAACAATTCTTAATTGTTGGTACAAAAAAAAAAGCAGCTGATTTAGTAATGCGGGCTGCAATAAGAGCTAGATGTCATTATGTTAATAAAAAATGGCTCAGCGGTATGTTAACGAATTGGTATACTACAGAAACGAGACTTCATAAGTTCAGGGACTTAAAAACGGAACAAAAGAAAGGAAAACTCGATTGTTTTCCAAAAAGAGATGCTGCTATATTGAAGAGACAATTATCTCACTTAGAAACATATCTTGGCGGCATTAAATATATGACAGGGTTACCCGATATTGTAATAATTGTCGATCAGCAAGAAGAATATACGGCTCTTCGGGAATGTATAACTTTGGAAATTCCAACTATTTGTTTAATCGATACAAATTGTGACCCGGACCTAGCCGATATTTCAATTCCAGCTAATGATGATGCTATAGCTTCAATTCGATTAATTCTTAACAAATTAGTATTTGCAATTTGTGAGGGTCGTTCTAGCTATATACGAAATTCGTGATTAATAATAAAATAAATTATTTTGGGGAAATTCATAGATTTACGGAATCAGTTACTATACTATTACTTAGTAAATTGCACAAACACAAAAAAGAAAAACATAAGAAAAGAACAAATCGAAATATTATGTAATATGTAATTAGTCGGTATTCAAAATAAAAAAAGAAAGTATACAAATCAAAACAAAAAGGAAAAGAGATGGTTGAATTAAAATAATTACCTTTCAAGTTCTATTTCTTTTAGAGGTCAGGACAATATGAATGTTATATTATGTTCCATCAATACATTAAAAAGATTATACGATATATCTGCTGTGGAAGTAGGTCAACATTTCTATTGGAAAATCGGAGGTTTTCAAGTACATGCCCAAGTACTTATTACTTCTTGGGTTGTAATTGCTATCTTATTAGTTTCAACCATTCTAGTTGTTCGAAATCTACAAACCATTCCTACTTTCGGTCAGAATTTCTTTGAATATGTTCTGGAATTCATTCGAGACGTGAGCAAAACTCAGATTGGACAAGAATATGGTCCGTGGGTTCCATTTATTGGAACTATGTTTCTATTTATTTTTGTTTCTAATTGGTCCGGGGCTCTTTTGCCTTGGAAAATCATAGAGTTACCTCATGGAGAGTTAGCTGCACCTACAAATGATATAAATACTACTGTTGCATTAGCTTTACTTACATCAATAGCATATTTTTATGCGGGTCTTTCAAAAAAAGGATTAGCTTATTTTAGTAAATACATCCAACCAACTCCAATCCTTTTACCGATTAACATCTTAGAAGATTTCACAAAACCCTTATCGCTTAGTTTCCGACTTTTCGGAAATATATTAGCTGATGAATTAGTAGTTGTTGTTCTTGTTTCTTTAGTACCTTTAGTAGTTCCTATACCTGTCATGTTCCTTGGATTATTTACAAGCGGTATTCAAGCTCTAATTTTTGCTACTTTAGCTGCGGCTTATATAGGTGAATCCATGGAAGGCCATCATTGATTAGTTTTTCAAAATTGTCTTTATTTTTGTTTTAGCCCACTATACATACATTGTGTCTAATATACTTCTAATATACTTAGAGAACATAATTCTAAAAAATAGAAAGAAATTTTTTGAATTTTCAATAATAATAATAAAAAGGATTGATTATCCCCCTCCTCCCAAAAAAGAAAGAAGATGCAATAAGGTATAAATAAAATAAGTATACAATTTAGTGGAATAGTAAAAAAAAGAGTAGAAGTGAGGGGGGTCGAACTGAGTGTATATAATCTAATCATTATAAGACAACCTTTTGGGAGGTTTCAAAGAATTTTTTTTCCAATCCGATTGAATCTAAAACACAACTAATTGGTTTACGGCATGGAAAAAAACATGTATATGTGATATTATATATGAACTAGTTATATATGAACTCACTACATATCTAAAAAAACTAATTATATTCAATTTTCAAAAATTGCCCCGCTTCTATTGTTATTGATAGAGATTTAAAAAACAAAACCTTTCCATTTCATCTCTAGTTGTGAATTGAATTTTTGAAATGATTAAAATAATTCAATAAAAAAAAAAAAAAGAACGAAGAATTCAAAGAATGTTTCAAAAATCAAGATAAGAACAAAAGTTGTATGTATTCACAAAAAAATTATGTAGAGATATAAACAAAAAAATCAATTATTGAAGTAATTCGTATAGTTCAATAATTGATTTTATTTCAATTCGGAATTATTAATTACTTTGACTAGATAAATCTTGAGAATTGAATAATGAAATCATAATTGAATTTGTTGGTTGATATTATATCATTAACTATTTCTTTATTTTGGGGTATGAGGAACTTATCATGAATCCACTGATTTCTGCCGCTTCCGTTATTGCTGCTGGGTTGGCCGTGGGACTTGCTTCTATTGGACCTGGAGTTGGTCAAGGCACTGCTGCAGGGCAAGCTGTAGAAGGGATTGCGCGACAACCAGAAGCAGAGGGAAAAATACGGGGTACTTTATTGCTTAGTCTTGCTTTTATGGAAGCTTTAACAATTTATGGGCTGGTTGTAGCATTAGCGCTTTTATTTGCGAATCCTTTTGTTTAATCATCCTAAAAAAAATAGAAGAAAAAGAAATACATATATATATTTCCATAGACCTCCTTCGCTGCTCTTACTTTTTCAAATTATATTAAGATTTTTCACTTCGACAATTATTTATTTGTTCGGACAAGAACACAGGAGAAGGACTGATTTAAGGCTAAAAATTTTGCATATTGATTCCCCTTCTTCCTTCTCGTTTTTAGTCCAATGAACCCCCTCTTCTTTATGGATTTTTTAGAATATTTTTTGAAAGTGTTGAAAACAACTAGAGAGATTTTGAAATTGACATAAGAACGGGTATCTAATTTTAATAACTATCATTCTTATGAGGAATCTTCCAATTGACTAATCAATTTGAATATTCAATATATATTGAATATTTGTATGAATATTTGTACATATTAACATTCTTATAGATTACTATTATTATTATTTAGAATTACTAATAATTAATATGAATTTCTAGTAAGGAATGATATTTTGATTATATATAATAAAAATATCATATAAATTAATTAAAAAAAATAATTAAAAAATAGGAATCATAAAAGGATAATTTAGTCTATCCATAAGAGGAGATGAGATCATATGAAAAATATAACCGATTCTTTCCTTTGCTTCGGCTATTGGCTACCCGCCGGAAGTTTCGGGTTTAATACCGATATTTTAGCAACAAATCCAATAAATCTAAGTGTAGTGCTAGGTGTATTGGTTTTTTTTGGAAAGGGAGTGTGTGCGAGTTGTTTATTTCAAAGAATAGATTGGATCCAACCAACTGCACTTTTATTTTTCGATTTTTGGTTATAACTAAGAAAATGTGCATAATCCCACGAATTACTTCTGAATAAATTGAATTTTGAATAAATTAAGAAAAAAAAATAGTTAAGAACCATAGCATTTCGTGATTTATTGATACATTCACTTTGATTCTCTATTAACCAATAATTTTGGACTATTACCATGGTTAAAGTAAAAAGTTTGAAGTCTAGATGCAGTGTAGTATTCTTTCTACCACTATGTTAATACAGAAATGAAAAAAAAAAAGGTTTCAAAAAAAAATTGTTAAGAATTTTTTCGATATATAACACTCATATCGATAAATAAAATGGCTTCAACCCTCTTTACGGTGAAAAATTAGAAAAACGATGAATTTCATCTCCCTTTTATACAATGCGAAATCGATGACCTATGTATAAATTAATAAGAATTTTTTGGATTTGAAGAAAAAAAGCAACTTTGCTGACAATTTTTTGTTTAGTCAGAAGAGTCCTCCGAATATTTTGGTCTTATTTTGGTAATCGTTTTCAATATTTTTTTGAATCTTTTAAATAGAGATAAAGAAGAGAGGATAGACTCATTACATAAAAAAAAAAAAAAGATAGGGAAATTTCCCATAAGTAATTGAGTGTGAGAGCCAAATGAATCGAAAGATTCATGTTTGGTTCGGGAAGAGATCAGAAACATTTTGAAATGAATGGAAAAAGAATCTACTTTCATTAAGTGATTTATTAGATAATCGAAAACAGAAAATCTTGCGAACTATTCGAAATTCAGAAGAACTACGGGAAGGGGCTGTTGAACAGCTGGAAAAAGCCCAGGCCCGATTAAGGAAAGTCGAAACAGAAGCAGATCGGTTTCGAGTGAAT